ATGTCAAAAGCGTCCTTTTCCGAACCTTAGAATCAGTCGATAGGGGGAACAAGGATCTATGTCTCCAAACACCAATTAATGGGTACGGACCCTCCAGCTCTTGATGAAAGGGTTGCCGAAGTCCCTATCACTATGGGAGGGGAGGGCATTGGTAAACCTGAGTTTATGAAGTGATAGCTGTTCTTTTCTCCTTTCCGTCCTGTCCTTACTGGTTTTGGAGCTTTCTTTCTTGCTGCTGAGCTAGTGCTCTCAATAATAAGGGAAAAAAGGCTGCTCGCCTAACCCTTTAGAGGTGGGATCACTGACTGGCTGTTCCAGAACGGAAATACCCGGCTAAAGATTATGACAAAGAAAGCTCCTCAGATGGGGTTTAAAATCATAGAATTTAGGGTGCAACCCTACTTCGGTCTTTTTCTGAAAGGGTTTTCTGTCTGAAAGCGATGTTACAGCCTCTCCTTTAAGGGTAGGAGCGAAAGAAGCTCTTTACCGGCCTTAGCCTAGCTGACTTAGGAGTTCTTCCTGAATGACTTTCTTTCCAAAGCAAGAAAACTCACTTCCAACTAGCCGCATTCTCCTGTATCTGTAGCGGAGGAGGCTTATTAGAGCCAAGGTTGCCTTCTTTAACTGAATGTGTGTGTTAAACTGGAGCTCCCACCTTTGAAAGAGTTCTTTCATCGTCCTCTCAACGAAGGAGGGCCCCTTCGCTTTCTTAACGACCACGAGTTGGTCTTTTAGATTGGCGTAGGCAAGGTCCTTACTATTTTCACGCATGACATGAGGGATAAAAACCTCACTAGTATTTGAACTGGAATGCCAGGCGGAGGAGTGTAACTGCCTTATCGCGCTATCCGACTTGTATGTGAAAAGCATTTCGTACTCGTAACTGATCCCTTCCTAGCGAAAGGTGTGCTCCAATTGAACATGGCAAAAAGAAAGAAAAGATAGGCCAGCCGGGAAGCAGGATAGAAGTTGTACTCTTGTCGCGAAACCTCATTCCCAGACGACCTTCACGCTACAACTTCGAGACCAGACCTTCGAAAGACTCTCTTTGAAGAATGGGGAAAAGGATTTCTTTTAGAATGCCCAGCTGCAGCAGTAGCAATATACTTTATTTAAGAGCTGCTCTCTCACTGGCGGGTGTTAGTTCCTATTGTATCGTCCTTATGCCTTGTGGTTGAAAGACCTCTCTCCAGAAAGGGAATCTTTGAATGCAGATACCAAAAACCAATGCTTTAACAGTTCCGCCACCTCACTGCCCCAGCTTGAGAATCAACCTTGTAATCCGAATGTCCGATTGACTGCCACTAATTGGTGTTAGGATCCGAAGGTATCTGCCCTTATTCATTCCACGAATGTAAGACTGAGTATATTGTTGCTATGTTTTCGAGACTGTGCAGTAGTTTCCCTTCCAGGTCTTGAGACAGATAGGGATAGGGAATCGCCTTGAATGGATCTCCACCCTGGTTAGTAGTTCTAATGGACCATCCAATTTGACAGTTAGAAAGTAGCCCCTCTAACGATGAGAAGCTAGAAGAAGTTCTAAGACGTCGTCTCGTCCCTTACCCAGGAAGCCCCGCAGGGATTGCCTGAAGCTGAAAACCTTACGTTGACTGACACTTTCTTTCTATACGCAAGTCATTCCATTCTAGTTCCAGGAGAGGAGAAGAGGAAGAATCAAGGCATTCAGTCTTTCCAAGCTCAGTGCGTCGGGCATAGAAAGGTTCGTACGGAGAGATTCCATCAACGGAAATTTTCCTGTTCAAAAGAAGATCTCTGCCAGGGTTCAGTGCCACATTAAAGGAAGGCTCAAAGCCAGGCTTTAGGAAAGATTCACTACGTATCACTATTAATATTCATACGCACCTGCAGCTCCGCAGTTAAGTGAGTGTCTGGCAAAGAGCTTTCTTCGCGTATAACAAGAGGTGATGCAGCTAGGAAGTTAACGAGTGAACATCTTTCCGAACAAGGGAGACTGGAATGCTTACAACCCTTATAGGTAAGGGAGCAGCTAGACTTTCAAGTATCAAGTAATAGATCCCCCCCCTAAGGCAGCCCTAAGCAGGCTAAGAAAGGAAGAAACTCTATAAACAGATCCGTGTGTCGAAGACCGGACGTGCTAACAAGGATATCAACTGCCAATACTTCCCCCCGAGAACCCCTCACACTCTGCGGGTCAAGTCCTTTCGTTTAGAACGAGATCTATCGGGCTTCAGTAGCGACACCTTCAATTAAAGAACTAAAGACCTTATTCTTTCGATGTCGATCACGGAGAGTAAAGAAGTTGGTCCAGTATTAGTAAAAGCAAGCTATCGCACTGGGTAGCTACTCCTTTCAGGGTAGCCCACAACCTCTGATATGGTATATTGCCGGTCTCCTGCTAAGGTGCATTCTATACATTCAAAGTCGCCCCTTGTTTGCTCTTGGACTAAGCGGCAATCCTTACTGTGGATTTCAAAATACCTTGTCATTTTTATCTTTCAATGCCAGGGGATAAGTACAC